TTTTTGTCTACTACTTCTTATACTTATAATAAATCAAAAAAAAAGAGAAAGAGTAAAGGTTCTTGATCCTTTTCTTCAAAGAATCATTACTCTTTCGACACAAGGAAAGGGTGTCAAAATTCACTTTCTTGTGCCGAAGACTAGACTAGCAAGCCGAAGTTTGTGTTTCTCACCGTTATATGTTGGCTAGTATCTAATCCAATTTGAAAACAAAATAGTTTTTTTTCAAAATCTACATACTATAACTAGCAATGCGATACAAAGAATTACCAGCATCCGGGAGAAAGGTAGAAAAAGAGTCTAACCGAGCAAATAGGTTTTCAGAATTTTCATTTTTTAGATCTTTGATCATACACAATTACCAACAAGAATTTGGTTCTTTTTACGAACTGGGTGTCTATAAATCCACAAGTCTAGAAATTCATTTCAGCCAATTGAACCTTTTCAAACTGTTTCTTTTTAAGAACCAAAAATATTTGTGACAAAATAACAGATGCCAAGAAGAACAAAAGTCCTTGGACACGTAATGGGTCTTGAAGTACTATTTCTGCATCTCCCTGACCAAATCCGCCTACATTAGGATTACTGGTTAATGGTTGATCTAATTTGACCAATTCACCCTCTGAAACAAGAAGTTCTGGTCCTGGGGGGATAATATTAACCACTTGTCGCCCATCCGCATTTGTTATGTTTATTTCATATCCCCCTTTTTCTTTTCGGATTATTTTGCTTACTATGCCTGCTGTTGTAGTATTATAAACTGTATTGTTACTCCTGCTCCCGTCGGGATAAATCTGACCCCTTCCCCTGTTCCCACCTATGTAGATAGGATATTTTAAGAAGTGAACATCTTTCTTATTAGTCGGGTCGGGGGCAAGAATAGGAAAGATTATTTCGGTATATTTCTGACCAGGGACGGGTCCTATCACAAGAATATTTTTTTTATTAGGGCGATAGCTCTGAAAAGACAAATTGCCTATCTTTTCTTTCATCTCAGGAGAAATACGATCGGTAGGGGCTAATTCAAAACCCTCCGGTAAAATAAGAACAGCCCCCACATTCAAACCCCCCTTTTTACCATTAGCAAGAACTTGTTTCAGTTGTATATCATAAGGAATTCGAACAACTGCTTCAAATACAGTATCCGGAAGTACCGCCTGCGGAACCTCAATATCCACGGGCTTATTAGCTAAATGGCAGTTGGCGCATACAATGCGCCCCGTCGCTTCTCGTGGATTTTCATAACCTTGCTGTGCAAAAACGGGATATGCTTTTGAAATGTCCGGACGGGTTATGATATATATTAGAAGCGATACGGAAATAGAACGAGTAATCTGTTCGTTTATCCAAGAAAAAGTGTTTCTATTTTCCATGGTCCAATAGTTGATCCAAAAATTTCTAGAATTACAATAAGGGGGGGTAAGTCGCTAGTAGAGTTCCCTATCCACGATTCTGTTAGTTACTTAACTAATTTTGCTGAAATGAGATTTTCCTGGAGAATAATATCAATATCGGATGAATGCCAAAGATGGGTAAAGATAGAAAACGTAAGTACGATTTTCAATACTTTGTTTATGTATAACTGCTAAATAACAAGGGCTCTAATTTTATTAGATTAATATCGGTGGATTTTTTATGAGTCATTCATTGAATGATAAATAACTACAAGTGACGGAGATACTCGATTTAAATAACAAAAAATCAAATATTTAAAAGTTGTATCGAGAATGACTGGAAAGGTGGAAATAAGACCAGATATAATTTGATCATTATGAACAAATCCAAAATCTTTGTAGATAGAGCTAATCATAAATTCCCAACCGTGGGGTGAATGAAATCCGATACAAAAGTCAGTTAATAATAGAATAGAAAAAGCTTTGACTGTATCGCTTAAGTTATATAGGAATTTCTGGGACCACGAGTTAAGAATACTTAGTTCTTCATTACCAATGATAGAATACCCGCTTAGAATAACAAAACATATTAGATTTGTCGAGAAGTTCAAAATCGTCTGGATACGATCCTCATTGTGTATCTTAATTAGTTGTATCGTTTCTTGTTGGATTCCTATACGAAGCTTATGTAGACGTATCTCTGAGTATTCTTCGATCAGTTCGTCGAAGACGAACAGTTCCTCCAATTCTATGAATTTTTCTAGAATGCTCTTTTCTTGAATCTCATTCAAATAAATTTCGGATTGACCAGTATGCCACCAATAAGTAACCCAATATTCCAGACTTTTTTTAAATGAGAGAGAAAGCCAGCAGGGCAAAAATACTATAGATACAAGATATACCAGAGGTGGGAATACTTTCCTTTTTGACATTTTTTCCTCTGTTAATTGTTAATCAACCAACTCCATTCGTCCATTTTATGGGATTAAATGTTTCTTTCACGTATGAGTTCTATATTCTATACAAGGTATGGAACCCATGAATCTCTTTTATTTAGGTTAGTCTTTGAATCTAATTTGAAACAAGAGTTTCTTCTCGATGACTGACCCCCTAAATTCTTAATTACTGAAGATTAGTAAGATTTTGAGACGAAAGAACCCCGGTTGGTCATTAAGTAACAAAAAAGGAAAATGAAACGTTGATTAAATAAAAATAAGAGTTTTGTTTTCAGTTATGTTCTAGAAAGGGGGGATTCTTGCGTTTTTATCTCCCGCTCCCGATAAAGCGGAAATCTACCAGTTATCAAAATACTTCAATTGGTACACGCAAGAAATAGGCCAATTCAGTAGCTTTTTGTTCAATTTCTCTTGGAGTCAAATTATCATCAATACGCGTTAAGGGAATGGCCCCCCGTCCTCGGATGTCTATATAAAGAACATGACGAACAAAAATACTCTCTTTAACTTCTATTCTAATGGACTGAATATCTTTTATAAGGAATCGGCGTAATATGCGACGATTTTTTCCAGGGAATCCCCAACGAAAAATACACATTACGCCTTCCTTTCTATCGAATCGATCATAACCACTACCTACATTCCAAAAAATTGTGCACCACAAATAGGAACTAATAAAAAGACCTGCGAGTCCGTAGAAAGACATCACGATCCCTTGCGAAAAAAAAATGATTGGATGGGATATCAAATTTCGTCCAAGGTAACTGGACGTTCCAACCAATAAGAATCCCAAGGAACCTAAAAAAAGGATAAAGGCCCAACAGAAATTACTTATTTTTCTAGACCCCGCGATAAGTTCTATCCATATATGTTCTGATCGCCAACTCATACTCAATCCGATTGTATTTTATTGGAATTGTACCTCAAATTAATTTGACTTTACTTTTTTATTTAGGAAATAACTCTCATCAACTAACACTAGTTTAACGTGAACCTTAGGAATAAGTCATCAAATTGGTTAAATCTAAAAAACTAACATACCTCATATAATCCCACTATACATCTAAATACACGAATCTTCCATTGCCAATTTGAGCCATCCAGTGATCCTGATCACGGATATAATTCATTGACTATATATCTTGTGTCAGCGGCCCTAGGGGCCCTGTGCTTTTTTATGTTTGCTCAGCGAAAATCACATATTATACCATATTGCAATAAATGAATATCTGTTTTATGATACAAATCTAAGTTTTGAAACAATTGGAGGGTATAGATACAGGGTCACCTCGGATCTAAAGAATCTTGTTTTTTTGAACATGAAAAGATAAAGAAGCCATTGCAATTGCCGGAAATAAGAGGCCTACTAAAGGCACAAAAATAGAGGGAAAACTGAAAGTTGTCATAGAATGGGTACCTCGATTTATTGTTTGTACCTGTTATGTTATTATTATTTAACAATTCAATATCAATATATCTTATAATAATTAGAAAAGAATGAAAATAATTAATTAATTCAAATGAAGTTCATTAAGAAGTATCTATATCTAAGTGAATATCTAGAATAAGGACAAGAAATATAGAACTAAGTATTTGTCTTTTCATCTTGTCTTCAAATTTTAATTTACTAAAAAAAATAAAGAATGTATTACAGATTATCGAACAATTCGTTAGAATTAGAATACGAACCAACGGGTATTTTTAGCTAAAACAGGATTTTCGGGAAATGGAAATAGAGTTTTTGTTTTTTAGAGTTGAATTATATACGTAAGCGTAAGAGGGGAAGAAGAATTACGCTTTGTTTGCCTAATTTTATGAAAGGGGGAATTAAAAATTTTTATAGAGATTTTAATAAGAAATGGAGATAAGGGGGGGTTATCCGCAACTTTTGCTTCTTGATACAATTCGATCTTATGTGACGAAGGATTTTTCTCTTTTTTTTTTAGTGCTCTATTTTATTTCGTCTCTATTCCATTTTGATTCAAAGGAAAGAAAGCGTGGAACTTAAATAACTCACTCAAAACGCTTTTTAAAAGATTACGTGGTACGATTAGGTCAAATAAGCCCTTCTCAAATAAATATTCAGCCGATTGCGAACCTTCGGGTACTGTTTTATTCAATGTTTGTTCAATTACCCTTTTACCCGCAAATGCAATGTAGGCGTCGGGTTCAGCAATAATGATATCACCCAACATACCAAAACTAGCTGTCACTCCACCAGTAGTAGGAGATGTAAGGATTGATACATAAAACAACTTTTTATTTGATTGATAATCATATAAAGCAGACGATATTTTAGCCATTTGCATCAAGCTCAAACTTCCCTCTTGCATGCGCGCCCCCCCGGAAGCACACACTATAACAAGAGGCATAAATTGATTGGTAGCATACTCAATCAAACGGGTGATTTTTTCCCCAACTACGGATCCCATACTACCCCCCATAAACTGAAAATCCATAACCCCAACTGCTATGGGAATGCCATTTAGGTAGCCTATGCCTGTTTGAACAGCCTCAGTTAATCCTGTATCTCTTTGATAAGAATCAATACGATCCTTATAAGGTTCCTCCTCCGAATGAAATTCAATGGGATCCAGAGAGACCATGTCTTCATCCATAGGATCCCAGGTACCGGGATCGATCGAAAGTT